TGAATTATTTAATTTTAAATTAAATTAAATTCATTTTAGTAATGTAGAATTTGAAAATCTCAAATTTTTATTAGAATTCTATTTATTTTTTTTTTTATTCTTTATTAGTTAGATTTTTGATTAGTATTAGAATTTTTTATTATTTATAAGTTATTCTATTAAATTAAAAATCAATTAAATTGAAATTTTAAATTAATAAGTAACTATTAAATTTGAAATTGAAATTAATAAATACTAAGATTAATATAGTAAAATTAAAATAATATATAATTCAATTCTAAATTATTAAAATAGAAATTATTAAATTATTATTCTAATTATATAGAATATATAGAATAGAATATATAGAATTCTATAGAATAATATTAATATAGAGATAAGATAGAAATATGAAATTAAATAAAAAAGAATATAAAAAAAAGAAAGGGCCCTTTTCAATTGGGGAGAGATGGCTGAGTGGACTAAAGCGTCGGATTGCTAATCCGTTGTACGAATTTTTCGTACCGAGGGTTCGAATCCCTCTCTTTCCGTTTCCATCAATGATTTGGTATTTTATTTACCTTTTGAATTTATAGAACAGAGTCTCTTTTGTTTGTTTGTTTGAATTTTTTTTATTTTTATTAACGATATTTCTATTTATTATTTATTATTATATTTATATTCTTTTTTTTATTTCTTTTTCAGATTTCAGAATAGTTAAAATTGAAAGATGTAAAATAGATAATAATCATATTTTAAAATCAAGCACAAGCAAGGAAAACACAGAAAACAAAAGAATAAAAAATATGATTTTTTATTCTTCACGTCCGGGATTACGTCCTGGATCGTTAGATAGGAATCCGAAGATGAAAAGAGAAACAAAGAATATCACTACCGTGTAAACAAAAAGTTTTAGAGTAAGCATTACACAATCTCCAAGATCATTAAAAAAAAGAAAGAGAATAGATTCTCCTATACTACACACGAGGATTCACACTGTAAAACTTATCTGATCTTAGAAATTAAAATTGTTAAAATGTTCGAATCTTTTTTTCGAATAAATTCTGAATTTTTCTAGGACAGTATTCAAATTAAAGATCTCATCGAAAACTTACAGCAGCTTGCCAAACAAAAGCTAAGAGCAAAAAGAGTACAGGTATTACTGGCATAATATCCACAATTGGATTCAAAAAAGCATAGGCTTCAGGTAATTTCACGAAGAAAAAACTACTTGAATAAAGAGCAGAGTTAATACAAATACAGACCAAACTAAAGATATTAAGCATAACAAACATTTTGTTCTTTAAGATAATTGTATTTTTTCTTTTTGTGAATTAAATTAATAAAAATTCAAATTAAGTTAATATTATTATTAATTAATAATAAATAATATATATATTCTGAATTTTCTAATACTAATAAATCCATTTCATTTCGTTTTTTTTTATTTCATTTATGATTTATACTATTAATTTTAATATACTATTAATTAAATATTTAATTAATATAAATATATTAATTAATTAAATTAATATTTAAAAAAGATATTAATTAAGAATATCAATAAGAAATAAAAAAAAAGAAATCAAAAAAATGGAAAATCAAAATAATAATAAAAATCGAATACGAATAATAGAATAAAATACAATAAATATTAGAATAAAATAGAAGAATATATAGAATAAATAAAAAAAATAGAATTAATTACGAATAAAATGATGAATCAAATAAGAAAAAGTAGACCCCAAAAATCCTTCTTTGATTTGAACTTATCCAATTCAAAATCTTTCCATTCTGAAATAAAAAGAAATCCAAAATAGAAGAAATCAGACTTTCATGCAATATCTTAATTGAATTATATATAATGATCAATAATTTCAGTTTAATTCTATATCTAGACATATCAAAATTCTAGCAACAATTTATTCTTTAGAGATATTTAGATATTTGGACTGGAATTGACGAACAACCAATATCAATAATAGTGTAGTGTTTAGTAGTGTCGAATAGAAATAGAAATGGGGCGTGGCCAAGCGGTAAGGCAACGGGTTTTGGTCCCGCTATTCGGAGGTTCGAATCCTTCCGTCCCAGAGCATATCCATTCATGATATATATCATATCTGAATACAAATTCTATATCATAATCAAAATCAAATTGTCCTTTTTTGAGAAACCTTTTGTTTATTTGTTTAAGAGTATATAATATTGGGTAGAATGTGATTCTTCTTTTTTTTTTTAATGATTCGTCTCTAAATCGAGTCGCTTTGAAAATGTAGATTCAAAAAGAACTTCTTTTTTTTTATTCGTCTTATTGTATATTCAAAATGTATATTATTATTTTAATTTTAATAAAAACTAATAAATTTAATAAAATATAAAATCTAAAAAAAGAAGATTTTTTCTATTAGTTATATATTTATAATTATAATAATTATATATTTTTATTAATATATTGAATATTAATTAATAATATATTTCTATTTATTTTTTAGAATATTTTCTAAATTTATTAATTATTAATCTATTTATAAATTCAAAATTTATAAATTTCAATTTGATAATAAATAAAAATCTTCTATTAAAATTTTGAATTCTAATATTTTTTGCTATTTTTCTTTTTTTGAATAAGAAGATTTCGAATCTCTATTTTTCTAAAAAAGAAAATAGAAATAGAATAGAAATTATATTCCTACAATATCGAGTTAATTTTCTTTTTTTTTATACTTCTTTACTTTTACTTTATAAATTTGCCATTCATATGGAAGGAAAAAATATGGATTATTATGGATCCATTGAATCAATGACTATTCATGATTTCAGAATTGAATCAATTACATGCCGGCTCCAAACTAGAGGAATGTTATGGTAAAGCTTCGTTTGAAACGATGTGGTAAAAAGCAACGTGCGACTTGAAAGACATGATTCCATTAGCCGTGGATTCTTACATCCACCATTTTTATATTATATAGAAATGAAGGTGCTCTTTCTCGACATCGTTTGTTCTATTCCACTCGAATTTCTTTTTTTGGGGAGCAGAGAGGGTTTGATGATGGAAATAGTACATGATGGAGCTCGAGTTGATTCATTTCTCAGGGGCAAGTTTCTAGGGTTAGTGAAAATTAATAAGTTAGAACAACTTCGTAAGTATATTTTCGCTATAGAAATCGAAAGGATCCAATTCGAGCAAGTTAAAAAAAAAAAGTAAAATTTGTTGGAATTGGTAAAACTATTTCGATCAAAAGTGGATCTGGGGGAATCAACCATCTATTTGTACGATTCTTTGATGGAAAGAAATAAAAAAAATTGGTATGTTGCTGCCATTTTTGAAATGATTAAAGATCCTCGAAATAATGTCTAAACCCAATGATTCAAGGAAAAGCTAACGGATCGTGGAACAAGTAAATACCGTTTTCAATTGTCTCAACAACTATATTAGACTGACTGAAGACGAAAAATAGATTCTAAAGGAGACAGACAAGAAAGGGTGTAGAGACCGCTCAATAAATGAAATAAAATACCTAATTAAAGGTTTTGTTTTCCTTTGAGTTATTTGAGAGTTATCCAACTTGAGTTATGAGGTTGCGAATACGAGTGATTTTCTTTTTTCGGGAAAGAATAAGAAAAAAGTATTTAATTTAAATCATAGTCTAATGGATTTGATGATTTTATGAATCTATTTGACATCATAATTCTATACATAGACAGAATTTTGAATTTTCTCGAGCCGTACGAGGAGAAAACTTCTTATACGTTTCTAGGGGGGGTGTATTGTTTATCTATCCCAATGAGCCGTTTATCGAATCGTTGCAATTGATGTTCGATCCCGAAGAGAGGGGAGAGATCTTCGGAGAGTGGGTTTTTATGATCCGATAAAGAATCAAACCTATTTAAATATTCCTGTTATTCTATATTTCCTTGAAAAAGGCGCTCAACCTACAGGAACTGTTCAGGATATTTCAAAAAAGGCGGGTGTTTTTATGGAACTTAATCCTAATCAACAAACGAAATTCAATTTCAAAATAAATAAATAAAAAAAAAAAAAGAAAAAGAGGGGGTGGATGACTTTTCTATAGATTTATATAATCCTTTTCTCTCTTATCCCCCCATCCCCCCGCTCTCTTGTTCTATTCATACCTAATTTTTTCATACCTAATTTTGGTTTCTTATTGCTGCCATAGAATGCTGTTTTTTATAACTACAAAAATCCATTTTTATTGATAATATAAAAATGGGCAAATGAATAAAAATAAACTAAATTAAGTAATAAATGAAGTAATTGGGTCTATAAATACATTATCCTCAAGGAGCTGGTTTTTGTTAGAATTCTCTGAAGAACTTTAAAAAGAAAGGGGGGTTAGGTTAAGCTTTCTTATTCTATTTCTATTTATTCTATTTCTATTTATTCTATTTATATTGATTGAATTATTCTATTTTTGAATTTTTATTGATTGAACAAATCCGATCTCTACCTTTTTCTTTAATTTTTGTATCCGCCTTTTTTGTATCTATGTCGATTATTTATGTAGTGTTAATACAACAAGATTGCTTGGTTTTTTTATTTACTTTACTTTAATTTAAAAATGGAAAATGGAATTGTATTAAGAACTTTATTAATTATATATTTAGTAATTATATATTTATATTCTTAGTATTTATTATTTTTTGATTTTTTATTAGTAATTTGAATTAAATTCAATTGGATTTCAATTGGTATTTATTCAATTTAATATTTAAGTTTTTAATTCGTTTATTTTCTCCATTGTATTCTTTTTTCAACATTAATATTGACAACAGTGTATCAAACAAATATAATCCGATCGTGAATAAATGGATCCATTTATTCCCGTTCCATAGGATTTTTTTTTACTTCATCAAATAGATGGGTTCGTTGGATTTTCTGGGATAGAAAGAAGAAAAGAAGTTCTTTTTTTTAATAAAAAAAAAATTAAAGAAATACTTTTTTGAATTTTGAATTAAAGAAATCTTTTTCTTTATATCTTTATAATTATTTCTTTATACTATACTTTATAATTTAGAATATAATAATATACTAAATAATATACTATATAATAATAATATAAATAATATATATATATAATAATAATCAAAATCAAAATTGATAAAAAATTTTAAATAAAAATAAATTAAATAAACAAAATGAAAATAATGTATAACAATAACAAATGTATAACAATAACAAATGTATAACAATAACATAGGAGACAAAGAGGCGGTCTATAAATTGTTATTTTCTTTTTTTATCTGTTATCTTCTGAGAAAATCTTTTGTATTTTAATCTGATCTGAACATTTTTATGTTCAGAATCGATTCGACTTCGACATTTAAAATCCTTTTTCTGGATTTTCTATTTTCATTTTAATGGAATATTTTTCCAATTCAATCTTTTTATTTATTTTGATTGCGGTTGTATCTACACATCTTATTAGTTTATTTTTGTAGTTTATTTTTTTAGGGTTGCTAACTCAATGGTAGAGTACTCGGCTTTTAAGTGCGACTCCAATTTTTACACATTTCTATGAAGCAATGGATTCGTCCATACCATCGGTAGAGTTTGTAAGACCACGACTGATCCAGAAAGGAATGAATGGAAAAAGCAGCATGTCGTATCAATGGAGAATTCTAAGAATATTTCATTGTTATTGGATCGGGCCAAAATCCGTGTTTGAATTCTTGGCTCGCAACAAAAAAAAAAATTCACAGTTGGGTTGAATTAATAAATGGATAGAGTTTGGTGGCTCCAATTATAGGGAAACAAAAAGGAACGAGCTTTCGTTTTGAATTTGAATGATTACCCCATCTAATTATACGTTAAAAATCAAAATATTAGTACTTGATGTGGGAAAAGCTTTTCCTATGAATGGATTATTGATTTTTGTTATGAATCCTAACTATTAGCTATTCTCCATTATATTATGGAGTAGCGATAAATGTGTAGAAGAAAGAGTATATTGATAAAGGTTTTTTTTTTCCAAAATCAAAAGAGCGATTGGGTTGAGAAAATAAAGGATTTCTAACTATCTTGTTATCCTAGAACGAACATAAAACGATTAGATGGAAAAAGCGAGTAGAGAGAGTCCGTTGATGAGTCTTACTTGTTTTCTAGGTATCTATTTCTTTTTTATTAGAATAGAATACCCTGTTTTGACTGTATCGCACTATGTATTATTTGATAACCCAATAAATCTTCGATCCTTGGCCCAAATCGAATTTAAAAAATGGAGGAATTTCAAGTATATTTAGAACTAGATAGATCTCGTCAACATGACTTCCTATACCCACTTATTTTTCGGGAGTATATTTATGCACTTGCTTACGATCATGGTTTAAATAGTTCCATTTTGGTGCAAAATCTAGGTTATGACAATAAATCTAGTTTACTAATTGTAAAACGTTTAATTACTCGAATGTATCAACAGAATCATTTGATTATTTCTGCTAATGATTCTAACAAAAATCCATTTTGGGGGTACAACAAGAATTTGTATTCTCAAATAATATCAGAGGGGCTTGCCGTCAGTGTGGAAATTCCATTTTCCCTACAATTAATCTCTTCCTTAGAGAAGGCAGAAATCATAAAATCCTATAATTTACGATCAATTCATTCAATATTTCCTTTTTTTGAGGAAAAATTTCCATATTTAAATTATGTGTCAGATGTACAAATACCCTACCCTATCCATCTGGAAATCTTGATTCAAAGCCTTCGATACTGGGTGAAAGATGCCTCCTCCTTTCATTTATTAAGGCTCTTTCTTTATGAGTATTGTAATTGGAATAGTCTTATTACTCCAAAAAAAAGGATTTCTACTTTTTCAAAAAGGAATCCAAGATTTTTCCTGTTCCTATATAATTTTTATGTATGTGAATACGAATCCATCTTTCTTTTTCTCCGTAACAAATCTTCTTATTTACGATTAACATCTTCTGGAGTCCTTTTTGAGCGAATCTATTTCTATGCAAAAATAGAGCATTTTGTAGAAGTCTTTGATAAGGATTTTCTGTCCACCCTATGGTTCTTCAAGGACCCTTTCATTCATTATGTTAGATATCAAGGAAAATCCATTCTGGCTTCAAAGAATACGCCCTTTTTGATGAAAAAATGGAAATACTATCTTATCCATTTATGGCAATGTCATTTTTTTGTTTGGTCTCAACCAGGAAAGATCCATATAAACCAATTATCCGAGCATTCATTTTACTTTTTGGGCTATTTTTCAAATGTGCGGATAAATCCTTCAGTGGTACGGAGTCAAATGTTGGAAAAGTCATTTATAATGGAAAATCTTATGAAAAAGCTTGATACAATAATTCCGATTATTCCTCTAATTAGATCATTGGCTAAAGCAAAATTTTGTAATATATTAGGACATCCCATTAGTAAGCCGGTCTGGGCCGATTCATCCGATTTTGATATTATTGACCGATTTTTGCAGATATGCAGAAATCTTTCTCATTATTATAACGGATCCTCAAAAAAAAAGAGTTTGTATCGAATCAAAT